CCCAAGGAAAGGAAAGAATCAGTTACATTTTTCATATGATCTCCCCTTATAGATAGACTAAAAAAATAGAACAGAGTTCTTTTTGTATCACGTCCCGCCCTCTTTTTTTTTTGCAATTGAAATTCCCAATAAGAATGATACTTAATTAGAATTAGGTTATAATTAGGTATCAGGCTATATCTCAAATCTCACATCAGTCCTTCCCAGAGTTATTGTCTCAACGAAGAATTGTAGGAGTAAAATCTTGCTATAATTTTAAAGGGCAAGTGGCAATTAAAAGTTAAAAAATACTTACAGTATTTTTCGGTTAAACTAAACAAAAGGATTCGCAAATAAAAGCGCTAATGCTACAACCAGCCCATAAATTGTTAAAGCTTCCATAAAAGCTAGACTAAGTAATAAAGTACCTCGTATTTTTCCCTCCGCCTCGGGCTGTCTCGCAATACCTTCTACAGCTTGACCCGCAGCAGTACCTTGACCAACTCCAGGTCCAATAGAAGCAAGCCCTACGGCCAATCCAGCAGCAATAACGGAAGCGGCAGAAATCAATGGATTCATGAGAAGTTCCTCGCAAAAAATAAAAAAAAATGGTTAATGATACAACCAATAATTAGGACTTAACTATTCCGAATCATTCTTTGAGTTCGTCGTTATTTGTCTTTATTTCAATTTAATCTCCTTATTCTTATTCATTCAATTCACAGCCATAGACCAGACTAAAGGAAAAGACTTCTATTTGAAAGCCAGGTCCGGAGTAGGGCAAATTATATATATCTCGAGTTCATATATAACTAGTCAATTATCACATATACATGCCTTTGTTACATAATGTAAACCAACGATTCGTATCTTAGATTCAATCGGATTCTATAAATTTGCTTTGAAACATCCACAAAAGTTCGCTTAGAGCCATTAGATTCCATATATCTAATTGAACCCCTCTCCTAACAAAAACTTTTTTAGGACTCTAAGTTTTTATAAACCTTTTTTTCCCTTTTAGTTCTCAGCACATGGGATACAACACCGAAAATCGAAATCATTAATATTTAGATTTACTATTGAAATTGGCTGAACAATCTAGAATATTAATTGAGGAAGGTAAAGATAAAAGGGCCAAACCAGAAAAATGGGAAAAAGATCTTTTTCCCATTTTTCCAACAATTCGCTCATATCATAATCTTTATTTGCGATTACTCTAGATTCTAGCTCGTAATATACCATACTTTGGATGTTTATTTTTCTTAAGTATAGTATCTTGAGACAGGCATACATTGACTTGGGCTAAGCTAAGCAAAAACATAGTTCAAAACTAGTCAATGATGACCCTCCATAGATTCTCCTATATAAGCCGCAGCTAAAGTTGCAAAAATAAGAGCTTGAATACCACTTGTAAATAATCCAAGAAACATAACCGGTATAGGAACTACTAAAGGTACTAAAGAAACAAGAACAACAACTACTAATTCATCAGCTAATATATTCCCGAAAAGTCTAAAACTAAGTGATAAAGGTTTTGTGAAATCTTCTAAGATGTTAATGGGTAAAAGGATTGGGGTTGGTTGAATGTATTTACCGAAATAACCTAATCCTTTTTTACTAAGACCCGCATAAAAATATGCCAATGACGTGAGTAAAGCTAAAGCAACCGTAGTATTTATATCATTTGTGGGTGCGGCTAACTCCCCATGAGGTAACTCTATGATTTTCCAAGGTAAAAGAGCCCCTGACCAATTAGAAACAAATATAAATAGAAAGAGCGTTCCAATAAAGGGAACCCAAGTAACGTATTCTTCTCCAATCTGAGTTTTGCTCACGTCGCGAATGAATTCAAGAACATATTCGAAGAAATTCTGACCATCAGTCGGAATGGTTTGTGGATTCCGAACAGCTAGAGTGGCAGAACCTAATAAGATAGCAATTACAACCCAAGAAGTAATAAGTACTTGGGCATGGACTTGTAACCCCCCTATTTGCCAATAGAGATGTTGGCCTACTTCCACACCGGATATATCGTATAAAACTTTTAGTGTGGTGATGGAAGATGATAGAACATTCATATTGCCCTCTGACAGAAATAGAACTTTAATAAAATAAATTATTTTGATTCAACCGAATTCTAGATTCTATTTTGTATACCAACTAATCACATAATCGCCCATTTTTTTATCTCTTTTTGAGATTAGGGAATAATAAGCGAATCCAGAAATCTATGGAGTTCTAATTTTCTTATTATTAATCAAAGGAAAGGTTTCTTATATAGCTAGAACGACCCTCACAAATCGCAAATACTAGTTTGTTAAGAATTAATCGGATTGAAGCTATAGCGTCATCATTCGCTGGAATTGAAATATCTGGGAGATCGGGGTCACAATTTGTATCGATTAAACAAATCGTTGGAATTCCCAAAGTGATACATTCTCTAAGAGCCGTATATTCTTCTTGCTGATCAACGATTATTACAATATCGGGTAACCCCGTCATATATTTTATTCCACCCAGA